GGTGGAATACCACAAAGAGAAAGTGTACCTAATAAAAATGTGATTTTGGTAATTGGTACATGTTTTCTTAAACCTCCCATAAGACCCATATTCTGGCTTTTAGCTGGAGAATATCCAACAATAGTTTCCATTGAATGAATAATGGATCCGGATCCTAAAAATAATAATGCTTTGGAATAAGCATGAGTAATCAAATGAAATAAAGCGCTTCGATAAGACCCCATACCTAGAGCTAACATCATATAACCCAATTGGGACATTGTGGAATAGGCTAAACCTCTCTTAATGTCTTGTTGAGCAAGAGCTAAAGTAGCTCCTAATAATACTGTTATTATTCCTATAACCGAGATCAAATACATTATGTAAGGTATAACTCTGAAAAGAGGAAGAAGCCGAGCTACAAGAAAAATCCCCGCCGCTACCATAGTAGCAGCATGTATAAGAGCCGAAATAGGAGTAGGCCCCTCCATGGCATCAGGTAACCATATATGAAGGGGGAATTGGGCGGATTTAGCAACTGCACCAGCAAATAAGAGAACAGCGCATAACGTAATAAATAGAAAATTTACCTCATTATTATAAATCAAGTTAGTGAATATTTCGAATAAATCCCTAAATTCGAAACTCCCCGTTATCCAATAAAAACCTAAAATTCCTAATAATAAACCAAAATCCCCTACACGATTAGTTACAAAGGCTTTTTGACAAGCATTTGCCGCAACAGGTCGTGTAAACCAAAATCCTATTAATAGATAGGAACACAGCCCAACCAATTCCCAAAAAATATAAATTTGTATCAAATTGGAACTAGTAACTAATCCCAACATGGAAGTACTGAAAAAACTCATATAAACAAAAAATCTCAAATATCCTTGATCATGAGCCATATAATTATCACTATAAATAAGAACCATAATTCCAACAGTAGTGATTAATATTGACATAATAGAAGTAAGTGGGTCGATCAAGTATCCGAAGTCTAAAGAAAAATCATTATTGATGATCCAAGACCATCCATATTGATAAAAAGAACTGCTATTGATTTGCTGAATAGACAGGGAGATTGAAAAAATCATGACTATGCTTAACAATAAAACACTCTGAAAAGCCCACATACGGCGAAAACTTTTTGTTGCCGTTGGAAAAAGAATAAGTCCCGCTCCTATTAACATAGGGACTGGAAGTGGAATGAAAGGTATGATCCACGCATATTCATATGTCTGTTCCATAAAAAAGTTTTGAATTCTTAATTAATTGTTTCCGATTCACCGGATCTTACCTCTTTTGAAAGGAGTCAATAAAAAGTAAAAATATGGACTAACTTAAACTAATTTTAAATTTTAATCGAATTTTCTATTCTTATTTATTCTGAGTCTTTGCTAAATACTTCAACTATTGAAATCACAAAGTTACAATTGGTCAAATGATATGGATATGAAAGGGATTAATTACTAATCTCCTTTGAAATAGGCCTATTTTTGATCCAAGTTTGACCAAAGATAGTGAATCGAACGGGGATTCAAGTTTTTCATTTCCTGAAGTAAAAACGCGGTTCTTATCTTTAAACCTTTCGAGGTATTTTATTGCATGTAAATGAAATGTGGAACCATAAATAAAAATCGAATATTTTTGGGATTCCTTATTTTATTTTTGATTTTTATTAAGTTCAATTTCTTAAGTTCAACTAATTTTCTTTCTTCATTTCTACGGAAAAGCCGATTATCAAATTCTATAGGTATAGATTTTATGAATCAAAAAGAATGGGAAATTGTGAAATAAAGATACCAGTCACTAGAGAATCTTTTCTTTTTTACGATTATGAATGTTTTATGGAATAGAAAGACTTGAAAAAACGCATATTGGCCTTCTGTTTTTATTTCCAGTATTCTGCAATTTTGACATATCTTTTACCTATCTCGATAATGTTTTATTTGAGGAGAACACTATTAGCTCGAAAATAAATATGTATTAAAAATAATTCGTTTTGAACAATAGATGTCTTTCACATCCAGCTATAACAATGAGTAATTTTTTAATTTATAAATGGCAGTTCCAAAAAAACGCACTTCGACATCAAAAAAGCGTATTCGTAAAAATATTTGGAAAGGGAAGGGGTATTGGATAGCATTAAAGGCTTTTTCGTTAGCGAAATCTCTTTCTACCGGGAATTCAAAAAGTTTTTTTGTACGCCAAACCCAAATAAATAAGTAATAAAACGTTAAAATAATTTGAATCAACTTGAAAAAAATAATTCAATTATTCTTAAATTATTCAATTATTATCTAATTGAATAATTTAACGATTTCCCCTTCCTATTTGATATTGATTAACTCCCCAATCCATATGTAATGGAACTCTATTCGCTTTTCTGATTGATATAGTAAATAATTGATATATAAAATAATAGAATTAGGAAATCCTCTATTTACTATATCAATCACTGAATAATAACTTTTTTGTTGACAAAAGAATAAAGATCATTTCTATTCCAAGGTGGGGAGTTTTATTTTCCCCATCGACCTATTTGCAGAATAAAATGAAAAAAAAAAATTCTATATTTGCATCTCTATAGCTATAGAAGAACGTATATAAAAATCTTTAGTGAAAGTTAAAAACTCATTGAAATTTATTGATTCTATTTTGAAACCTTTTTGTTTTGTCGACCTTTCTAACTTTTGATTTTCTCTGAATTATTATATAGTCCCCCATATATATCTTGCCCTTAACCCAATAGAGAAAATTGATTAATGAAATTTTGTATGGCTAATTGTGAATTTTGAGCGATACAAAATGGGTTCTTTTCTTTCTATTTTGTCGTCAAAATCCCTTTTTTGTTTTCTTTTAGATTTATAATTTAGATTTCTAAAAAAAAAATAAGAAATTGCTGCTTAAACAATGAAAACAAAATTTTTTCACTCTATTCCTTATTCCTTAATTTGAGTATAGAACGGTTTAGTTACAAGAGTTGAATTCTGAATTCGAGGAAAGCATAAAATATAGGAAAGTCCCAGGTTAAATAAAAAAACTAAGACTCTAAACTCAAATCGAAAATAATGAACCTTCAACCTCAAATTCCTATTTGAACAACTTTTTATTGTTATTGATCCATTTGAATCATTACTAAACTAAAATAGCTTACTCAATCTCGACGATTGCTTATTCATAGGCTATTATGAGTTCAAGACAGGCCGCTATGGTGAAATTGGTAGACACGCTGCTCTTAGGAAGCAGTGCTAATGCATCTCGGTTCGAGTCCGAGTGGCGGCATACCATCTTCTAAAAAGGATAAATAGATCTTATAATGAATTCAATTCCCGATTTCCATTTTCGAATTATGTAATTAAGGGACTCTTATTTTTTAAGATTTTTTATGATATTTTCAACCTTAGAGCATATATTAACTCACATTTCCTTTTCGATCGTTTCAATTGTAATTACAATTCATTTGATAACCCTTTTAGTCGAGGCAATTGTAAAACTATACGATTCGTCAGAAAAGGGCATAATAGTGATTTTTTTCTGTATAACAGGATTATTAGTTACTCGGTGGATTTCTTCAGGACATTTCCCACTAAGCGATTTATATGAATCATTAATTTTCCTTTCATGGAGTTTCTCCCTTATTCATATAATTCCGTATTTCAAAAAAAATGTTTTCATTTTAAGTAAAATAACTGGACCAAGTGCTATTTTGACCCAAGGCTTTGCTACTTCAGGTATTTTAACTGAAATACACCAATCTGGAATATTAGTACCTGCTCTTCAATCGGAGTGGTTAATAATGCACGTAAGTATGATGATATTGGGCTATGCAGCCCTTTTATGTGGATCGTTATTATCAGTAGCACTTCTAGTGATTACATTTCGTAAAAACAGAAAGCTTTTTTATATTTATAAGAGCAATGGTTTTTTAAACACGTCATTTTTCGTGGGTGAAAATGTTTTCGAAAATACTTCGTTTTTTTCTGCTAAAAATTATTACAGGTTCCAATTGATTCAACAATTGGATTATTGGAGTTATCGGGTTATTAGTTTAGGATTTACTTTTTTAACCATAGGAATCCTTTCGGGAGCGGTATGGGCTAATGAAGCGTGGGGGTCATATTGGAATTGGGACCCAAAAGAAACTTGGGCATTTATTACTTGGATCGTATTTGCAATTTATTTACATACTCGAACAAATAGAAATTTGCGGGGTGCAAATTCTGCAATTGTAGCGTCTATAGGCTTTCTTATAATTTGGATATGCTATTTTGGGGTCAATCTATTAGGAATAGGGTTACATAGTTATGGTTCTTTTCCATCAACATTTAATTGAATTCAAGACAAGTTATTACAAATACAAGAGCGGGTGACGCATTGTATGAACTAACATGTGGGCCGTGTGAATCATCAATACAATATTTGATTCACACGGTTTTCTATCATATGTAGTTCAATTTCATTGTTTTTACTTAATTCTTCTCTTAATTGATCTTAATTAAAGAAAAAAAGAAGACTTTTTTTCATTGTCCAAGAATGTTTTTAAAAACAAACATAGGTTTTTTTATTTCAGTCATCCAATTATTTCTAAAAAAAATTAGATAGAATAACTTCGACCTTGTCAACTGCTAATGAAAGAACGAAATCGGGGTATATACCAATACCTATGACGGGTAAAAAGATGGAGATCGAAAGAAATAACTCTCGCGGTCCAGAATCAAAAAACGAATCCTTCGGAGCGTTAAATAGCTTGTATCCATAGAACATCTGGCGTGGCATAGATAATGAATAAATAGGAGTTAATATAATTCCAATTGCCATTACAAAAGTAATTAGTAGTTTTGGAATTAAAAGATATTTTTGGCCGGTAATTATTCCAAAAAATACTAGCAATTCGGCAACAAAACCACTCATACCTGGTAATGCAAGGGAAGCCATCGAAAAGCTACTAAACATCGTGAACATTTTTGGCATTGGAATAGCTATTCCGCCCATTTCGTCAAGATAAACAAGGCGGATTCTATCATAAGTCGTTCCCGCCAAGAAAAAAAGTGCAGCACCAATAAATCCATGAGAGATTATTTGTAAAAGGGCTCCATTAAGTCCCGTATCGGTTAGAGAACTAATTCCTATAATTATGAAACCCATATGAGAGACAGAGGAATAGGCTATTCTTTTTTTTAAATTCCGTTGGCCAAGAGATGTTGAAGCTGCATAGATTATTTGTATTGTACCTATTATCATCAACCAAGGAGAAAATATAGAATGGGCATGAGGTAATAATTCCATATTGATTCGAATTAATCCATACGCTCCCATTTTTAATAAGATTCCGGCTAGAAGCATACAAGTACTGTAATGTGCTTCTCCATGGGTATCTGGTAACCATGTGTGTAGGGGGATAATGGGCGATTTGACAGCAAAAGCAATAAAAAATCCAATATAGAAGATTATTTCTAAAATCACAGGATATGATTGATTAACTGATGTTTCAAAATTTAATGTTGGTTCATTAGAACCATATAAAGCAACACCCAAAACTCCCATTAAGAGAAAAATAGAACCCCCTGCCGTGTACAAAATAAATTTTGTAGCTGAGTACAGACGTTTCTTTCCTCCCCACATGGCTAGAAGTAGATAAACAGGAATTAATTCTAACTCCCACATGATGAAAAAAAGTAAAAGGTCCCGAGACGAAAATGATCCAATTTGACCACTGTACATTGCTAACATGAGAAAATGGAATAATCTAGAATCTCGAGTAACTGGCCAAGCCGCTAAAGTCGCTAAAGTCGTGATAAATCCTGTTAATAAAATGGGTCCTATAGAAAGTCCATCTATTCCTAATCTCCAATGGAAATCAAAAAAATCGACCCATTTATAATCCTCTACTAGTTGGATTAATGGATCATCCGATTGGAAATGATAACAAAATGCATAAGTTGTTAGAAGGAGTTCTAAAATACATATACATATGGTATACCACCGGATTACCCTATTTCCTTTATGGGGAAGAAAGAAAATTAAAGAACCCGCAAATATCGGAAAAACTACAATTATTGTTAACCAAGGAAAATAATTCGTAGTAAAGACAAGATACACTTAGACCAAAAAAACCCGTGCTCAAAATATTTTGATTTTCGAGCACGGGTTTGTCGGTAAAAAAATTAAATGGATTCAAGTAGAGTTTTCTCGAACGTATCAATAAGCTAGACCCATACTGCGAGTTGTTTCATGCCATAAATAAACTCGTACACTCAAGAAATCCGTTGGGCAGGCGGATTCACATCTCTTACAACCAACGCAGTCCTCTGTTCGTGGAGCAGAAGCAATTTGTTTAGCCTTACAACCGTCCCAAGGTATCATTTCTAATACATCCGTGGGGCAGGCTCGGACACATTGAGTACATCCTATACACGTATCATAAATCTTTACTGAATGTGACATTTGGTCTATACGTTTTTTAATGTTCTAAATTTTCGATCTAGTAAACTTAGAAACGAATTATATATTTATATACCAGATGAATCAATGAGTTATCAGAATTTTCTAATCAACCCCTTTCTGGATTGGTTTATGAGATATGAGAGAGGCCAAAATACTTTGATTTCTTATATTTTGCAAATAAGATCATACTTTACGTATTAAACATGCTAATTAAAATCGCTTTCTCAATATTAGAATGTAAATGATTACTATTAATTATTCAACAAATTTGATTGGTTGATACGAGTTGATTTTCTATTACGATAAATTGATGAAACAATAGCCAGTCCAATGGCTGCTTCAGCGGCTGCAATAGCTATAACAAAAATTGAGAAAATGTCTCCTTTTAATTGACGATTATCAAAAAAATCAGAAAATGTTACAAAATTTATATTAACCGCATTCAATAGAAGTTCAAGACACATAAGGGCTCTAACCATATTTCGACTTGTGATCAATCCATAGATACCGATAGAAAATAAATAGGCACTCAAAACAAGTATATGTTCGAGAATCATTAAACAACTCCTTATCAATCTCGACTCCTTTCAATATGAACAACAATTCAACTAATTTAATAGACTAGTATATAACAAGTATGGAACAAAGAAATATATTGGTACTGGATTGACCTAAAGTCTTTCTATTTATCCAGCTAGAATTCAAATAGAATTGAAGGAAAATGAATGTGATAAGACAGAACAAAATTTTATTTTAATTCCAAGTTTTAATAGAAATTTTTTATTGACGAGCTACAGCAATTGCACCTATTAAAGCAACTAAAAGGATTATTGAAATAAGTTCAAATGGGAGAAAAAAATCTGTTGATAAATGAATTCCAATTTGTTGACTATTACTTAGAAAATCTTGCTCTATAATCTGGTTTGATCTTGTAGTCCAAATAATCCCGTACCATGACGTATCTGAAATAATAGTAATTAGTGAAATAAAAAGACTTATACAAACCATCGAAGTAATTCCGTCTCCTACGGTCCAAAGATGAAAATCCTTGTAATATTCGGAGCCATTCATGAACATCACAGCAAAAATGATTAAAACATTTATAGCTCCTACGTAAATAAGTAGCTGCGCAGCAGCTACAAAATAGGAGTTAGATAGAATATAGACTAACGATGTACAAACAAGAACCAATCCCAAGGAAAAGGCCGAATAAATTGGATTGGGAAGTAATACCACTCCTAGACCCCCTAATATAAGACCCGATCCTAGAAAGACTAAAAGAAAATCATGTATTGGTTCAGATAAATCCATTTTTTATAAAAAATCAAAAACGAAGAATTTCATGACTTTATTGACCTGACCAGGAAAAAAGCAGTTTTTCTATTTTTTATGATACTTTGAAATTGTTAATTGAATGAAATTCTAATGGGTATAAATTGAGGTGGATGCTTTTATTTTATTGGACCACTATCCATTCTTTACTCGTCGAAAGAGTAGTTTAAACCTATCTATTTTTGATATCATTTATCTACTTTGAAACCATTACTATTTTACTATTATCTATTATAATATATAATATGGAAATCGATTTTGTTTTCAATCTAAATTAAGCTAGTAGTCTCATTAAGCAACCACTAGTTTGAATTGCCCAAGCAAAAATCTCATTGTTTTAGATCCGAACTAAGCCTTCGTAATTCGTAATTTTTTTGAATCGAATTAAGGGTTTATTCATTCTTTATTTGAGGTAAATTCAAAATTGTTCGAATTGTGTAATCATCAATTACTGACATTGGTAAGCGACCCAAAGAGATTTGATTATAATTCAATTCGTGACGATCATAAGTAGAAAGTTCATATTCTTCAGTCATTGATAAACAATTTGTTGGGCAATACTCAACACAATTACCACAAAATATACAGATTCCAAAATCAATACTGTAATTCAGCAATCGTTTCTTTCGAATATCAGTTTCCAACTTCCAATCAACAACGGGTAAATCTATAGGACATACACGCACACATACCTCACAAGCAATGCATTTATCAAATTCAAAGTGTATTCGGCCTCGGAAACGTTCCGATGTGATCAATTTTTCGTAGGGGTATTGAATAGTTACAGGTAAACGATTTGCGTGGGACAGGGTAATGATGAAACCTTGGCCGATGTATCTGGCGGCTCGTATTGTTTGTTGACCATAATTTAGAAATTCCGTTATCATAGGGAGCATATGTTGAATATCTATAAAAAAGATTTTATGCTTGTTTCTTTCTCTTGTTTGAGACAAGTCGTGAATCTAGGATATTGTGGTCTTTTACAGTGAAAGAAGTTGGAACGAGGTTGTCAATAATAGATTACCTAGAGAAATCGGTAAAAGAAATTTCCACCCAAGATTTAATAGTTGGTCCATTCTCAGCCTCGGTAAGGTCCATCTTGTTGCAATAGGAATGAACAAAAACAAATAAGTTTTGGCTAATGTGATAAAAATACCAATTAGTCTTCCAAAGACTTTACCCCTTTTATTTATGCCAAATAGCTCAGGAACTAATATGTACGGAATAGAAAGATTCCAACCTCCCAAGTAAAGAACTGTTACAAATAATGAAGAAACTAGTAGATTCAGATATGAAGCAATGTAAAATAAACCAAATTTGATACCTGAATATTCGGTTTGATACCCTGCTACTAATTCTTCTTCTGCTTCTGGTAAATCAAAAGGTAATCTTTCACACTCGGCGAGAGACGAAATTAGAAAAACGATAAACCCGATGGGTTGACGCCACAAATTCCACCCCCAAAAACCATATTTTGACTGCGCTTCCACTATATCAACTGTACTTGAACTATTAGATAATCATAGTCGATGATAACATCACTGTGCCCATCGCTATTACAGAACCGTACGTGAGATTTTCACCTCATACGGCTCCTCAGAGGTCACAAATAAATCTAAGGGCCCTTTCCTCTTCTTTATCTTGATATGTTTGTCAGATAGAGTCAAAATCTATCCTAAGGTCCCAAATTAGACCAATGGAATTCTGTCTGCTATATTTAAAATTAATAAATAAGTGCTTCTGAATTTATCTCATCTTTTAAGAATTTTAATTTGGCTTTGTTGATTAATAACCTTATCATTAAATAAAATAAAAAAATGTGCTTTATAGCAATATCACATATACATTTCAACCTGGAATTTTCAATTACGAAAAAAATTAGAGAGTTGATTAGTTCATGAATCATGACAAAAATTTGATCTCTCTAAATATAAATAGAAATCAAAATGAAATTATAGGAAAGAAAGAATAAGAACAAAAAAAGAAAAAGGAAGAAAAAAACAACGACATCTCTCCTTTTTTCTTTTGCAATTAGATTCTTTTCTTTCTATTTTGATTTATTTTATTTCATTCCTATTCTCCTTTCTCCGAAAAAGGGCCTTTAACCAAAGTAAAAGATTACTTCGTTCTTGATAGTTATTTACTTACTCAGTGGATAGGAACATACTCTGGATCAGAATCATGGGGAGTACTTCTTGATCATTTCTACGAACGTAAAGCCCCAATTTGAATTCCTTTTATGTACAGAAATATCCTCTTGGATAACTTACATAATCTCAATTATTAATCCTTTGTGTATCTTGGTCTTCCTAACCATCCACTTATTTTTTCTTTCAAAAACCTCCTGTTGTGGAAATCCATCTATGGTAATAGACAAGAAAAACTCCATACAGTTGATCTTTTGAACCCGCTTCAAGTTATCATGACAATTCACGAATCTTGGGGTAAATAATCTCTATTGCTTATGTTTACTTTTTTCACCATTTGATTTTTGTACATAGGAAATGAGACTCAACTTTTTACTGCAAATTTAGAAGCCGTTTTCTTTCACTCATATAACTATCTGGTTTAGTTCATCAACTTAAATGCTGAAGAAAAATATATATAGTCAATCAAATCTTTTTATCCTTGTTTCTAGAAAGAAAAGAATTTGGAGACATTTTCGGGCTCACCGAATCACACGTAGAGATATTGATAACACACATAGAGCTAATGGTATTTCATAACTAATTGATTGAGCAGCTGCCCGTAGACCACCCAAAAAGGAATATTTATTATTTGATCCATACCCCGACATAAGAAGTCCAACGGGAGCAATACTTGAAATGGCAATCCAGAAAAAAACACCAATACTAAGATCGGCTAGAACAAGGTGATCACCAAAAGGAATTACTGAATAACTTAGAAAGATAGATATTACTGCTATGGATGGTCCGATACTGAATAAACGAGTATCTCCTGTAGATGGAATAAGGTTCTCTTTCAAAAGTAGTTTTGTCCCATCTGCTAGAGCTTGAAGAATTCCTAAAGGTCCGGCATATTCAGGTCCGATACGTTGTTGTATTCCTGCAGATATTTCTCTTTCTAACCAAACAATTACTAGTACACCTATTGTGATTCCTAATACAAGAGTCAAAATAGGTACAAGAATCCATATGATCCCATAGACTTCTTTTAAGGATTCCAATTTGGAAAAAGAATTGATAGTCTCCATTTCTGTTGTATCAATTATCATTTCAACGATCAACTTCTCCCATAATGATATCTATGCTACCTAGTATTGTCATAATATCAGCCAATTTCATTCTTTTAACTAACTGAGGAAGAATTTGCAAATTGATAAAACCTGGTGGGCGAATTTTCCATCTCCAAGGAAAAACGCTCTGATCTCCTATCAGAAAAATTCCCAATTCTCCTTTTGGGGCTTCAACTCTCACATAAAGTTCTTGTTTCGACAATTCAAAAGTTGGAGAAGGTTTTTTACTAATAAACCGATATTCAAAATCATTCCATTCAGGATCTTTTAATCTGTCAAAACGTCGGATTTCTAAATTTTCGTAAGGCCCTCCTGGAATTCCTTCCAGAGCCTGTTGAATAATCTTTATGGATTCTATCATTTCACTGATTCGTACTAAATAACGAGCTAATGAATCCCCTTCTCGTTGCCATTGAACCTGCCAATCAAATTCGTCGTAAGACTCATAATGATCAACTTTACGAAGATCCCATTCTATTCCGGAAGCTCGTAGCATTGGTCCCGATAAACCCCAATTTACTGCCTCGTCTCTTCCAATAATTCCTACGCCTTCAACTCGTTCTAAAAAAATGGGATTCCGGGTAATAAGTTTTTGATACTCAGCAACCCCTGTTAAAAAATAATCACAAAAATCCAAACATTTATCTATCCAGCCATAGGGTAGATCAGCAGCCACTCCTCCAATACGAAAATAATTATGCATCATTCGCATACCAGTGGCCGCTTCGAATAGGTCATATATCAATTCTCTTTCTCGAAAAATATAGAAGAAAGGGGTCTGCGCACCAATATCCGCCATAAAAGGACCGAGCCATAATAAATGAGAAGCTATCCGACTCAACTCCAACATAATGACTCTGATATAGCTAGCCCTTTTAGGTACTTGAATATTGCCTAATTGTTCGGGTCCATTTATGGTTATTGCTTCTGTGAACATAGTAGCTAAATAATCCCACCGTGTTACATAAGGCAAATATTGTATAATTGTTCGGTTTTCTGCAATTTTCTCCATCCCTCTATGTAAATAACCCAATATTGGTTCGCAGTCGACAACATCTTCACCATCTAGAGTAACGATGAGTCGAAGAACACCGTGCATTGATGGGTGCTGAGGCCCCATATTGACTATCATGAGGTCTTTTCTTGTAGTTGGTGCAGTCATAAGTTTTTTAACGATTCATTCTTCCATGAATTACTGAAAGTGAAAAGAAGTTCATCAAAATTTAATCGAAACATATAAGTGAAAATGCAATAACTCTTCAAATTAATTTAATAAAATTAACGAGTTTTTGTCTCTCGAATGGCCAATTTATTAATTAATTCTTTATAACGTACTCTATTTTTTTTTGCCAAATAAGCTAGCAGTCGTTGACGTTTTCCCAAAATTTTCTTCAAACCTCTCTGAGATAAATAGTCTTTTTTGTGCAATTCTAAATGTGAAGTAAGTCTCTGTATCTTATTGGTGAAATTGAATACTTGAAATTCAACAGATCCTTTCTTTTCTTCTTGAGAAGTAACTGAAATGACATAATTTTTTACCATAAACGAATTTCCCCTTTCTTTATTTTACAGATATGGATTTTTTCGAATTTTATTGATCAGTAATAATAATGCCAGTAATTTGAACGTGGTATATAGACTTAATTTCTTTATGAACCTCTAATTTTATCAATTCCAATAAATTAATCAAATTAAAAAATTGATTCAGATAGGAATCCAAAAAGGTGATAGATACGTTTTTTTCATTCACAAAAGCGAATAATTGAAACCTAAAATCCTAAAATGAAAAATATTCTGTTGATTCATTTTTAGATCTAATCGATACCTTATTTTATTGATTTAGTATCGTCTACTCGAATTAGATTCGAATGAGATGTAAAACAAGGCATGTGTGCTTTTGTTTGCTTTCATATACTCTATACGAGACAGGGTATATAGTACTATCAATTAATTTTCAATCGTGGATACATATGTATTCTTAAGATATTGAAACGGCTACCATTATTGGTATCAAACCAATAACGATTCATACAAGCTAAATCCTCTAATCGATAATTAGGCCAAAGAAAGAACTTCAATTTAATTAATTCATTTTTCTCTTTATAAAAGGGTTTCCTTTCATCCAAAAATTGACTCCAGTTTTTTACATTGGTTTCATTGCAAAATACTGAATTTCTATCGACACCATCCCAATTCAAAGAATTAAAAAAACTTCGAATTCTCAATTCTCTACGACGTCTAGACCATAAAATATTTTCAGGAACAAGCAAATCAAAATGATTTTGTTCTGTATTTATTCTTTGAGTTTGAGGTTGCAGAATGAATTCGTCAAAATTCTTTTTAGCAACATATCTTTGTTCTCGGTATCTTTGATTAGTTTGGTGTTTACTTTTATGAACCAACGAAATACCTATGGTTTGATACATAAGAAATTCTCCATTATTTTTTACAGAGAACCGAATGGGTTCGATAATCAATACCCCCTTCTTTAGTAAGTCTGTAAGAGGTAAATTTGCCTGAATCAGCATTGTATCCAAACACATTTCTCTCCTTTGAATTGACGATATAGTAATTTTGGTTGGATTTGTCAGTCGAAGCAGGAGACAATATACCTTGATATTTTCGAGCAGACTTTGATTCAAAGCATCCTTCCATTTCAATTGAAAAAGCAAATAACGTTGCAAGAACAAATCTAGTTCTGCTTCCGTGTTGCTTTTGTATTGTTTTTTAGTTTTACCCTTTTTTGTGTCTGATTCCACGTAATCTTTTTCAAGATCGTTTTGATGTTTTGAGAAAACAGGGCCCCGATTTTCTTTGTTTTCTATACTCGATCCATGCTCTCTTTGACTTGCGGGTTCTTTTGCTTCTTGAATTCTATTCTGTTTTTTTTTATTTGATGGTATAAAAAAGTTTTGTTTTTGGTTTTGACTAACCTTTTCATTTGTATTCAAATTTAAAAGAAGGAATTTGCTTGGTATAATCCACGGTTTTATTTTATAGACATTAGAAAGTAGTAAAAATTCTGGAAAGAACCAAAATTCCAGATTCAATATGGGACGATTAAATATTTTTTCATTCATTCCCATCCAATCAAAAAAGACTTTTTTCGAATTTTTTTGAGTTTTTTCTGGATTTTGATGAGTTGTAAGATAAAAAACCCCCTTTTTCTCAATTATTTGATAATTATCAATTATTTGATAATTATTAATACCAATTTGAGTATTTGGATTACTGTTGGTATCGATTTTAACCCAGGCCTCAATATCTCCTTTTTGTCTAAGAGAAAAATGGAGAATTTTCCAATCAAAATATTTTCTATCGAGATTTCTTTCTATATCTAGAATCTTGCCTTTTCTTAGATAATTATTGATATGCAGATTGCCGGACATATCAACAAAGTTGTGTTTGGATGGGTTGAAATTATATGAAATTTCGAAGTTCTTTTTGACTTGAAAGGGTAATCTAGAAATAAATGAGTCATTTTTATTTTCATAATTAATCGATTTAGATGCTAAAAGATCATATCTATAACATTTTTTAAAATTATCTTTTTCGTTTGATAATGAATAGAGTTTCAAATCATTTTCTTTTTTGTAATGACTTAATTGGTCTTTTTCATATGAATTCCATTTGTTTAAGTTTCTATTTTGATTTTGAGTCATACAACTTTGATTAACTTTAGTTCGCCATTTTTTTGGCATTAATCTAGACCATCTAATCTGAGATAAATCGTATTGATAATGCCGTCTTAACCAGTTTTTCCATTGATTGATTCTATAACTCTGAAGTTTCTTATGTTTTAATTCTGAATGAAATATTCCTAGTGTTCTAAAATAGTCCTTTATTTTAGTCGTAAGGAAACAAGACATTGTGTTATATTGAAGAACAGATTTAAATTTAGACAAATTAATAACTTGGGTTTGTGATAATTTGTAAAATACATATGCTTGTGACAAGTAGGATAAATCACAAAAAATATGTGA